AAAAGTTTTCGCAACTCAATCATGTATGATGGAATCATCAAAGATTTGATCTTTTCTAACTCTGTCTGTAACTCACTAGAGGCTCGGGAAACAAAGAGAAGATGTATGCGAACGAGATATCCAGCAACAAGAAGAAGGAAAAGGATTGAATAGAGGAACTCCCGAGCATTTGTTAATCTCAGATGTGTCCATATCAATGGAACGGGTGACTCATTATTTCGATGAATCGTTTCTTCGGACAGAAGGAGATTCTGTAAACACTTACTCGAAATCTCACTTATCAGACTCGAAATCTTACTTTTCAGAGTCAGAGTCCATTGTGGAAGAATCTTCTGAGGAATTGGCCATGATATATCTGATACATGCATAATATCTCTCAAAACGGATACAAATTTGTGCCTGCTACTTAGTATCCTTAGTATCGGCAATGGTTCTGAAAAAATCTCTAAAAGGGTGGTGAAATTTAGATATTTCCACCCTGTCGAAGTAAGGAACCATGGCATATATGTTTGGAAGAGATTCCATTTTGAGAGATTGAAAAGAGCACTATCTCGTCGAAAGGTTCTATACATCTGCCCTTTCTCAACGCATTTCTTTAGAGAAAGACTCCGTTTTTTTTTCCTCTTTCCAGATGGGAAATCCTTCTCAGAACATGGAGTGTGAATCAAATCCATGTTTGAATTGAAACTGAGATACTCATGCAAGTTCTTCCCTTCTGAATCAGATAGATTCATATCTGAAAGAGGCTGACAATAAGTTCTTTCAAAATGAACTATTTGTTCCTCTGTTAGAGGTGTTGTAGAAATGTCTGCGATCGAGTAAATAGCTCTACGAACGAATGGCTCGGATCGAATTGGAAAATGGAAAAATTTGTACAAGTTATACCTTTCGTCACCACTTTGTGTAAAATCGTTAGGTATAAATATGTCAGATACCTGTGACTCGATTGGCAAAATAGTCTCTCTCTCCCCAAAAATATGTTTTTTTTTACCGACGCACGAAGAAAATATTTTGTTGCGAATGAACAAGATAGTGAGGAATTGTTCATATGTAGGATCATAATTATTGATACGGGTCTTTTCCACATAAAAAGGGAATCTTTTGTTACAATAGAACCAGAAGCGATTTGGATCATTCAAGAATCGAAGTGGATTTGCTTTATAAAAAGAAGATATCAATGAACTTCTATGAAATGGTTTCACGGGATTCAGCCAATTGTCTCGATCATGGAATATCATTGATAAATAGGAATCCGTGTTATCAAAGGATTTCCTGCGATTATTTCTAGTATGGAATGAGTCAATCACCCACTTTGGTATCTTTTTGAAGCAAAATGGTAATCTTGTTCCTCCATTGATCAAGGATTTCGGTCTTTTGGAAGTATCATGATCATCCAATAAGAAGGGTTTCAATTTATTCAAATGAACGATTTGAACACCTATTGATTCTAACAACTGATTGCGGAGTTGATCATTCGGACCTTTCAATTCATAGATGTGGATCTCGGACCTATGAATGGGGGTATTCCCGATACTCACAAAGAAAAGGGGAAGTGACTTGGACAAAAAGAGAAGTGACTTGGACAAAAAGAAACGAAGTGACTTGGACAAAAAGAAACGAAGTGACTTAGACAAATCTTGTTTGTCTATAACCTCGGACCAATCAATCGAATATTGATTAATACGTAACCGATCGAACACTACTTGAAAATGGTTCTTCTGTTCAGAAAGGAAATGTTCCAAATGTTCCTGGAAATTCTTGCTCCCATTGGACCATTTGTATCTATATACATCAGGATCCCGATTCATGGATCTCCCGGTTCGAGAAATAAGAGGATCAAACCATTTCTTCTGACTCTTTTTCAAATTCGATAAATGTTGGTTGATCGTATATTTCATTATAGTTATATGATTCAGAGTATCATTTCCTATTTGATCCCTTTGAATTCCATATTCGAAGTTGTGATCGGATCTATTCATTAAAAAGAATCGATTAGATACATTTCTTATGTACCCATAGATTTGAATCAGATTTCGGATCAATCTATATTGATTGACTGCCTCCATTATGTTGTTGCTAGCAAATACCGCTGTTTTTCGTTTTGGATCTTCCAAATCATTCCCGCAGTAGATCCGGGCCGATTTTTTTCTGATCCTTCGATAAAAAGATTCATTCTCTTCATAAAAAAGAGGAGGTAGAACCAATAAAGATTTCTTTTTCGATTCATCTCTGGAGTTGAATACCTGATTCAAGAATTTTTTTTGATCCAACCCGTAGGAATCAATAGAAAAGGCAAATCTCCTATGATACACCAGATCCGGCTCGGTTATTGATAGAGTGAATAGATCTGCCATTTCTTGAAATCTCTCTTCTGATTCAAAATCGTGGTGTAACGTGTATCCCCTTTTGTTCCGGTCATGGAATAGATGAAATAAATCAAAAAATGGATTTTTGTTCAAGAATGAAATAGGATGAATTGAGACGGTATTTTGTAAATACG